ATGGTCATACAAATTAATAAGTGAGTTGGAAGAATTGGAAGGCGAAAATGAAGAAAATGTACCAATGGAGCCTGGAATTCGTTCAAGAAAAGCAAAACGTGTAGTGGTTTTTACTGATAAAGAGCCACATAACGAGATTTATACTAATCTCAAAGATAATCAAAATTCTGATCAAAAAGATGAAATGGCTTTGATCCGTTATTCACAACAATCTGATTTTCGTCGAGAGGTAATTAAAGGATCCATGCGTTCCCAAAGGCGTAAAACAGTTATTTGGGAATTTTTTCAAGCAAAAGTACATTCTCCCCTTTTTTTTGATAGAATAGATAAACTTTTTTTTTTTTCGTTTGATATATGGGGGCTACAAAAAAAAATTCTTAGAAATTTGATGTGGAAAAACAAAAAAAAAAAATTTGAGAAAAAAGAAGAAGAACAATCAAAACTAGAAGAAAAAAGACGGATAGAAATTGCAGAAACTTGGGATAGCTTCCTATTTGCTCAAATAATAAGAGGTTCTCTCTTAGTAACTCAATCTATTCTTAGAAAATATATTATATTACCTTTATTGATAATAATTAAAAATAGCGTCCGTATGTTATTATTTCAATTTCCCGAGTGGTCCGAGGATTTAAAGGATTGGAAACGTGAAATGCACATTAAATGCACTTATAATGGGGTTCAACTATCCGAAACAGAATTTCCAAGAAACTGGTTAACGGATGGTATTCAGATAAAAATCCTATTTCCTTTTTATCTTAAACCTTGGCATAAATCTAAATTTCAAGCATCTCAGAAGGATCGACTAAAAAAAACAAAAGACAAAGGAGAAAAAAATGATTTTTGTTTCTTAACAGTTTGGGGAATGGAAACCGAACTACCATTTGGTTCTCCCCAAAAAAAGCCTTCTTTTTTTCAACCTATTTCTAAAGAATTAAAAAAAAGAATCAAAAAATTCAAAACTAATTCTTTTCTGTTTTTAAGGATTTTCAAAGAAAGAGCAACAATTTTCCTAAAAGTCGCAAAAGAAATGAAAAACTGGATTTTCAAAAACTTTCTTTTTATAAAAGGAAAAATAAAAGACCTTTCAAAACGAAATAGAAGTCCATTATTTGGCCCGAGAGAAATATATGAATTAAATGAAACTAAAAAAGATTCAATAATAAGTAATCAGATGATTCATGAACTATCTGTTAAAAATAAATTCATGGAGGGGGCAAATTCTTCACTCAGCGAAAACAAAATAAAAAATTTGATTAATAGAATAAAGACAATCAGAAATCAAATAGAAGAAATTTCAAAAGAAAAACAAAACCTAACTAATAGTTGTACCAAACTGCGTTATGATTCTAAAATAATTGAGTCATCAAAAAAAATTTTGCAGACATTCAAAAGAAAAAATACCCGATTAATTCGTAAATCCATTTTTTTTATAAAATTTGGCATCGAACAACTGTCTATAGCTATTTTTCTTGGTATCATTAATATTCCAAGAATTACTACACAACTTTTTTTTGAATCAACAAAAACAATTCTTGATAAATATATTTACAAGAATGAAGAAAATGGAGAAAAAAAAAAAAAAAATACCATTTATTTTATTTCGACTATAAAAAATTTAATATCCAATAAAAAAAAAATTAGTTATGACCCATGCTCTTTATCACAAGCATATGTATTTTACAAATTATCACAAATTAACGTTAGTAACTTTTCTAAATTAAAGGCTGTTCTTGAATATAACATATGCATAATATCTTTTTTTGTTAAGAATCAAATAAAGGTTTTTTTTCAAGAACAAGGAATCTTTGATTATGAATTGAAAAATAAAACCTTTTTAAATTCCGAAGTAAATCAATGGAAAAACTGGTTACGAAGTCATTATCAATACAATTTACCCCAGATTGCATGGGCTAGATTAGTAACCCAAAAATGGAAAAAGAAAATAAATCAAGATTCTCTAGTTCTAAATCCAAGTTTAACCAAAGAGGATTCATATGAAAAAAATAAATTTGATAATTACAAAAAACAAAATTTTTTTGAGGCCGACTCATTATTAAATCCAAAACAGAATTTAAAAAAAGATTCTATATATAATCTTTTTTGCTACAAATCTATTCATTCTACAGAAAAAAATTTTGACATGTCTATAGGCATTGCTCTAGATAATTGTTTAGTCTCTTCTTTTCTAGAAAAATATAATATTCGGGGTATAGGGGAAATTCGGCATAGAAAATATTTAGATTGGAGAATTATTAACTTTTGGTTTACAAAAAAAGTAAATATTGAGCCCTGGGTTGATACCAAGAGTAAAAAAAAATATATTAATACTAAAGTTCAGAATTATCAAAGAATTGATAAAATAACTAAGACGGATCTTGCTAATCAAAAAAGTTTCTTTTTTGATTGGATGGGAATGAATGAAGAAATACTAACTCATCGTATAACAAATTTTGAATTTTTGTTCTTTCCAGAATTTTTCTTATTTTCTAGTACATATAAAATAAAACCGTGGGTCATACCAATCAAATTACTTCTGTTAAATTTTAATGAAAACATAAATGGTAATAAAAGGATCACTCGAAAGAAAAAAGGTTTTATACAATCAAATGAAAAAAAATCCCTTCGATTTTATAATCTGAATAAAGACGAAAAAGAATCGGCCGGTCAAGTAGAGCTTGAATCAGATAAAGAAAAAAAAAGAAATTCCGAATCAGCTCTATCAAACCAAGAAAAAAATATTGAAGAAAATTATGCAGAATCAACGATAAAAAAACGTAAAAATAAAAAACAATACAAAAGCAATACAGAAGCGGAACTTGATTTATTTCTCACAAGATATTCGCGTTTTCAATTGCGATGGAATTGTTTTTTTAATAAAAAAATTCTCAATAATGTAAAAGTATACTGTCTCTTGGTTAGACTCAAAAATCCAAACGAAATAGCGATATCTTCTATTGAAAGAGGAGAGATAAGCCTAGACATTCTAATGATTGAGAAAAATTTCACTTTTGCAAAATTAATGAAAAAAGGAATATTGATTATTGAACCTGTCCGTTTGTCTGTACAAAACGATGGACAACTTATTATATATAGAACCATAGGTATTTCATTGGTTCATAAAAATAAACACAAAATAAGTAAAAGATACAAAAAAAAAAGGTATATTAAAAAAAAAAAAAATAATTATGATTTCTTTGTCCCTGAAAATATTCTATCCCCTAAACGACGTAGAGAATTTCGAATTCTAATTTGTTTCAACTTAAAAAAAAAAACGGCGAGGGATAGAAATTCAAGATTTGATAAGAATATTCAAAACTTGACCACAATTTTCCATAAAAAGAAAGATCTTGATAAGGATCAAAATAACCTAATTAATTTCAAATCCTTTCTTTGGCCCAATTTTAGATTAGAAGATTTAGCTTGTATGAATCGCTATTGGTTTAATACTACTAACGGAAATCATTTCAGTATGATAAGAATACACATGTATACGCGATTTCCAATTCATTAATGATAGATCCTTTTTACTATATATAATATATAAGTTACGGTATATGAAAACAACTATATGCACAAATATGAGGGATTGTTTTAAATTCAATCTTTATACATGAGATTAATTTAATCAATAACATAGATAGCAGATCCATAAATAAATTAAAAGAATCCTCCTTTTTGACATCCAAATTTAGATTTTTTTTTTAATGAAGAATTAAGAAGTTGATAATTAAATTCCGATCCTTGTACAAAAAAACTACCATTATTATTACTGATCAGTAAAATTCATATCTTTCAATTAATATTAAAAAGGGAAGGATTTCTTTTTATGATAAAAAATACATTCATTTCATTTCAAGAACAAAAAGAAGAAAGCAGGGGATCTGTTGAATTTCAAGTATTCAGTTTCACTAATAAGATACGAAGACTTACTTCACATTTGGAATTGCACAGAAAAGATTATTTATCTCAGAGGGGTCTACGAAAAATTCTGGGAAAACGTCAACGACTGCTGGCTTATTTGTCAAAAAAAAATAGAGTACGTTATAAAGAATTAATTAATCAGTTGAATATTCGGGAATTAAAAACTCGTTAAATTCAAAAATTGTGAATTAGTGCATTTTTTAGATCTTGAATTTTTTGATAAATTTCTTTTTCAGCAATCTAATTCATGCCAGAACGAATCAAGGAAAAACTTATGAAGAGACCAGTTACAGGAAAAGATCTTATGATAGTCAATATGGGACCTCACCACCCATCCATGCATGGTGTTCTTCGCTTAATTGTTACTCTAGATGGTGAGGATGTTGTTGACTGTGAACCCATATTGGGTTATTTACACAGAGGAATGGAAAAAATTGCAGAAAACCGAGCAATTATACAATATTTACCTTATGTAACGCGATGGGATTATTTAGCTACTATGTTTACAGAAGCAATAACAGTAAATGGACCAGAACAATTGGGAAATATCCAAGTTCCTAAAAGGGCCAGCTATATCAGAGTAATTATGCTGGAATTGAGTCGTATAGCTTCTCATCTGTTATGGCTCGGCCCTTTTATGGCAGATATTGGTGCACAGACTCCTTTTTTCTATATTTTCAGAGAACGAGAATTTATATATGATCTATTCGAAGCTGCCACCGGTATGAGAATGATGCATAATTTTTTTCGTATTGGAGGAATAGCGGCTGATTTACCTTATGGTTGGATAGATAAATGCTTGGATTTTTGTGATTATTTTTTAACAGAGGTTGTTGAATATCAAAAACTCATTACACGAAATCCTATTTTTTTAGAACGGGTTGAAGGAGTTGGGATTATTGGTGGGGAAGAAGCAATAAATTGGGGTTTATCCGGACCAATGCTACGCGCATCCGGAATACCATGGGATCTTCGTAAAGTTGATCGTTATGAGTCTTACGATGAATTTGAATGGGAAATTCAGTGGCAAAAACAAGGAGATTCATTAGCTCGTTATTTAGTACGACTTAGCGAAATGACAGAATCCATAAAAATTATTCAACAGGCTCTGGAAGGACTTCCAGGGGGTCCCTATGAGAATTTAGAAAGCAGGGGTTTTGATAGAAAAAGGAATCCAGAATGGAATGATTTTGAATATCGATTCATTAGTAAAAAACCTTCTCCTACTTTTGAATTATCGAAACAAGAACTTTATGTAAGAGTTGAAGCTCCAAAAGGGGAGTTGGGAATTTTTCTGATAGGAGATCAAAGCGGTTTTCCTTGGAGATGGAAAATCCGACCACCGGGTTTTATTAATTTGCAAATTCTTCCTGAACTAGTTAAAAGAATGAAATTGGCTGATATTATGACGATACTCGGTAGCATAGATATAATTATGGGAGAAGTTGATCGTTAAAATGATAATTTATGCAACAGCAGTCCAAACTATAAATTCTTTTGTTAGATTGGAATCTTTAAAAGAGGTCTATGGACTCATATGGATATTTGTCCCTATATTTTCTCTTGTATTGGGAATCATAACAGGTGTACTAGTAATTGTGTGGTTAGAAAGAGAAATATCCGCAGGGATACAACAACGTATTGGACCTGAATACGCCGGCCCGCTGGGAATTCTTCAAGCTCTAGCCGACGGGACAAAACTACTTTTCAAAGAAAATATTCGTCCATCTAGAGGAAATACTCCTTTATTTAGTATTGGACCATCTATAGCAGTTATCTCAATTTTACTAAGTTATTCAGTAATTCCCTTTAGCAATCACCTTGTTTTAGCGGATCTCAATATCGGTATTTTTTTATGGATTGCCATCTCAAGTATTGCTCCTATTGGACTTCTTATGTCAGGATATGGATCAAATAATAAATATTCTTTTTTAGGTGGTCTGCGAGCTGCTGCCCAATCGATTAGTTATGAAATACCATTAACTCTATGTGTTTTATCAATATCTCTACGTGCGATTCGTTGAAACATAAACTTACTATTCCGTTTCTTCTAGACGAATAAGTTAAAAAACGGAATATATATATTTCGGATTAATCTTAATAAAAGGAATTTGATAGTTATATATGAGTGAAAAAAAACGGCTCAGAAATTAGCAGTAAAAAGAAAACTTGAGTCTCATTTCCTATGTACAAAGGTTAAACGGAAATAAACATAAGCGTAAGAATAGCTTTACCCCAAGGTTGGTTGATTAGTCATCCTGGCTTGAAGCGGGTGAAATTTAGTAACCGGATGACGTTTTCACTATCAGTTATATAGATTAACATACATGTATTACAAAGTGAACGGCAATTAGGTAAAAGTGAGTGGATGGTTAGAAACACTAAAATACACAAAGAATTTGTAATAGAGATTAACCAAATTGAAAAGGATATTTATGCATAACATAAGATAACAAAAACAAAAGAAGGTTAATTGGGGCTTGAAATTAGTAGAAATGATCAGACAGTACTCCCCAAGATTCCGATTCAGAGTATGCTCCTATCCACCGACAAATGTAATGACTATCAGAAACGAAATAATCCTTTATTTTTTATATAAGTCGACCCAAAAAAGAAAGAAGAATAGGAACGAAACAAGGATCTTTTTTTTTTTTTCATATATTTCGAAAATAGAATTTCTATTATGAATAATAAACTAATAGGATGTCTAATTCTTTTTCGTAATCGAAAACTACGATAGGCTGAAATACCTAGTTTTATTTTTACAAGGAGTATTTTATTAAAGGGTTAAGTTATTACTCAACAAATAGAAATTAAAATTTGTAAAGGATGAGATGAATTCCGAAGCGCTTTTTTATTCTTAGAATTTGAGCAGACAGAATTCCATTGGTATAATTCGGGACCCCAGATATATTTAATCCATTTTAGAACACATCATATCCATCTAAATAAGACTAATCTGGTCCTTAGATTTATTTATGGCCCCCGAGGAGCCGTATGAGGCGAAGACCTCATGTACGGTTCTGTAATAGCGGTGAAAATAGTAATGTTATTGCCGACTAGGATTATCTAACAGTTTAAGTACAGTTGATATAGTTGAGGCACAATCAAAATATGGTTTTTGGGGATGGAATTTGTGGCGTCAACCTATAGGTTTTATCATTTTTCTAATTTCTTCCCTAGCAGAATGCGAGAGGTTACCGTTTGATTTACCAGAAGCGGAAGAAGAATTAATAGCAGGTTATCAAACTGAATATTCAGGTATCAAATTTGGTTTATTTTACGTTGCTTCTTATCTAAATCTATTAATTTCCTCATTATTTGTAACAGTTCTATACTTAGGCGGTTGGAATATTTCGATTCCGTATATATCTATTCTGGAACTATTTCAAAGGGATCCAATTTTTGGAACAACGATTGGTATCTTTATTACATTAGCTAAAACTTATTTGTTCTTGTTCATTTCTATCGCAACAAGATGGACTTTACCTAGGCTAAGAATGGATCAACTATTAAATCTTGGATGGAAATTTCTTTTACCTATTTCCCTTGGTAATCTATTATTAACAACTTCTTTCCAACTCTTTTCACTCTAAATTGAAAATGAATCCAACATATTCATTATTTGTTTTAAACAAGAGAAAGAAACAAAGATAAAATTATTCAGAGATAATTACAATATGCTTCCTATGATAACCGGGTTCATGAATTATGGTCAACAAACCCTACGAGCTGCAAGGTATATTGGTCAAGGTTTCATGATTACCTTATCCCACACAAATCGTTTACCTGTAACTATTCAATATCCCTATGAAAAATTAATAACATCGGAACGTTTCCGCGGTCGAATCCATTTTGAATTTGATAAATGCATTGCTTGTGAAGTATGTGTTCGAGTATGTCCTATAGATTTGCCTGTTGTTGATTGGAAATTGGAAACTAATATTCGAAAAAAACGATTGCTTAATTACAGTATTGATTTTGGAATTTGTATATTTTGTGGTAATTGTGTTGAGTATTGTCCAACAAATTGTTTGTCAATGACTGAAGAATATGAATTTTCAACTTATGATCGTCACGAATTGAATTATAATCAAATAGCTTTGGGTCGTTTACCAATGTCAGTAATTGACGATTACACTATTCGAACAATTTTGAATTCACCTCAAACAAAAAAAGGGGTAAACCCATAAATTTGATTAAAAAAATAATTCAAAATTGTTGAATTATATAAAGAATTTAATTAAAAACTTGTATTGTATTTATATAATAATATTCAGTATTAAGGTGCATTCTTTTAATATATTCGTAATTACTTTCTTGAAATAGATAGGTTGAAAATACACTTTAGAATAAAAAAAGAGAAACTGTCTAATAATTGTATCTACATCAATTCATATCCATTAGATTCTAATTTCACTCTATTAGAAACATATTAAAAACAAATTTCCTGGTTAAATTAATAAGGTCATGAAAAGGATTTCTATTTTTTTCTTATTTTAATAATATAATGGATTTGCCTGGACCAATACATGATTTTCTTTTAGTTTTTCTCGGATCCGGTCTTCTAGTAGGAGGTCTGGGAGTGGTATTACTTCCCAACCCAATATTTTCAGCCTTTTCCTTAGGATTTGTTCTTGTTTGTATATCTTTATTGTATATTTTATCAAATTCCCATTTTGTAGCTGCTGCACAACTCCTTATTTACGTGGGGGCCATAAATGTTTTAATCATATTTGCTGTGATGTTCATGAATGATTCAGAATATTCCACAGATTTCAATCTATGGACCGTTGGGAATGGGATTACTTCGTTGGTTTGTACAACTATTCTTTTTTTATTAATGTCTACTATTCTCGATACGTCATGGTACGGGGTTATTTGGACTACAAGGTTAAACCAGATTTTAGAGCAAGATTTAATAAGTAATAGTCAACAAATAGGAATTCATTTATCAACAGATTTTTTTCTACCGTTTGAACTCATTTCAATAATTCTTTTAGTTGCTTTGATAGGTGCAATTTCTGTGGCTCGTCAATAAAAAATGTTCAATTAGTAAAGACCAAAGAAAACTTTGTGTATGTTATGATTTTTTTACGTTCATTCCATTAAATTTGATTGACTACTATTTCATATTTTAAATATCAATTTTTCTATTTGATATATATTTGAAATTTTTTTTTACCTAATATTTTTTTTATTCGTACTTTTTTGTTATATTCTAGTTGATCGAATTCGGTGAATTAGTTTTCATATTGAAATGAATCAAAATTGATAAGGAGTTGCTGAATGATACTCGAACATGTACTTGTTTTGAGTGCCTATTTATTTTTGATTGGTCTTTATGGATTGATCACAAGTCGAAATATGGTTAGGGCTCTTATGTGTCTTGAACTTATACTCAATGCAGTTAATATGAATTTCGTAACATTTTCTGATTTTTTTGATAATTCCCAACTAAAAGGGGATATTTTTTGCATTTTTGTTATAGCAATTGCAGCCGCTGAAGCAGCTATTGGATTAGCTATAGTCTCGTCAATTTATCGTAACAGAAAATCAACTCGCATAAACCAATCTACCTTATTAAATAAGTAGCATAAATAAAAAAAAATTATAGATTGAAATTTGCATATATGATAGGTTATGACCTACTAGAATTATATTTGTAAAAATCTAAGAAATCAAAGTATTTTAGCCCCATTTTTTATCAATTGAGCCAGAATTCATTACAAAAATTCTATTAAAGGAAATCATTGCTTCATCTAGTATTTTAATATATAAGTCAGTTAGAAGTTTACTAGATTGAAAATTTATGACATTCAAAAAACTATCGATCCTATGTCACATTCAGTAAAAATTTATGATACCTGTATAGGATGTACTCAATGTGTTCGAGCATGCCCTACAGACGTATTAGAAATGATACCTTGGGATGGATGTAAAGCTAAGCAAATAGCTTCCGCTCCAAGAACCGAGGACTGTGTTGGTTGTAAGAGATGTGAATCCGCCTGTCCAACAGATTTTTTGAGCGTTCGAGTTTATTTATGGCATGAAACAACTCGAAGTATGGGTCTAGCTTATTGATACGTTATCGAAAACCTTATTTGAATAAATTTGGAATACATTTTATTTTTTTTATTGACAAGTACTCGTACTCAAAAAAGTTAAATTATATTTTTTTATTTATATATTTTTTTTGAGTACGCGTTCTTTGGACCTGGTGTATCTTGTCTTTACCACGAATGATTTTCCTTGGTTAACAATAATTGTTGTTTTTCCAATATCTGCTGGTTCATTAATGTTATTTCTCCCGCATAGGGGAAATAAAGTAAATAAATGGTATACTATATGCATTTGTATCTTAGAACTTCTTCTAACGACCTACGCTTTTTGTTATAATTTTAAAATGGACGATCCATTAATTCAACTGTCCGAAGATTATAAATGGATTAATTTTTTTGAGTTTTACTGGAGAATGGGAATAGATGGACTTTCTATAGGAACGATTTTACTCACGGGATTTATTACTACTTTAGCCACTCTAGCGGCTTTTCCAGTTACTCGGGATTCCCGATTATTCCATTTTCTGATGTTAGCAATGTACAGCGGTCAAATAGGATCATTTTCTTCTCGGGATCTTCTACTTTTTTTCATCATGTGGGAATTAGAATTAATTCCCGTTTATCTACTTTTATCCATGTGGGGTGGAAAGAAACGTCTGTATTCAGCTACAAAATTTATTTTATACACAGCAGGAAGTTCTATTTTTTTATTGATAGGAGTTTTAGGTATAAGTTTATATGGTTCGAACGAACCAACATTAAATTTAGAACTCTTAGCTAATCAATCCTATCCTGTCACACTCGAAATACTATTTTATATTGGATTTCTTATTGCTTTTGCCGTCAAATCACCGATTATACCTTTACATACTTGGTTACCTGACACCCACGGTGAGGCACATTACAGTACCTGTATGCTTCTCGCTGGAATCTTATTAAAAATGGGAGCATATGGGTTGGTTCGAATCAATATGGAATTATTACCCCACGCTCATTCTATGTTTTCTCCTTGGTTGATGGTAGTCGGTACAATCCAAATAATTTATGCAGCTTCAACATCTCCCGGTCAACGTAATTTAAAAAAGAGAATAGCCTATTCTTCTGTATCTCATATGGGTTTTATAATTATAGGTATTAGTTCTATAACGGATCCTGGACTTAATGGAGCTATTTTACAAATAATTTCTCATGGATTTATTGGCGCTGCACTTTTTTTCTTGGCAGGAACGAGTTATGATAGAATTAGGCTTGTTTATCTTGATGAAATGGGTGGAATGGCTATCTCCATTCCAAAAATATTTACAATGTTCACTATCTTATCGATGGCTTCCCTTGCATTGCCGGGCATGAGTGGTTTTGTTGCAGAATTAATCGTTTTTTTTGGAATAATTACCAGCCAAAAATATTTCTTAATTTCCAAAATTTTAATTATTTTTGTAATGGCAATTGGAATGATATTAACTCCTATATATTTATTATCTATGTCACGCCAAATGTTCTATGGATACAAGTTAATTAATGTCAAAAACTTGTCTTTTTTTGATTCTGGACCCCGAGAGTTATTTCTTTCAATCTCCATTCTTCTACCCATAATTGGTATTGGTATTTATCCTGATTTTGTGCTCTCATTAGCAAGTGACAAGGTCGAATCCATTTTATCTAATTATTTTTATGGATAGTTTTCAGGAAATCAAAAAAAGCATTAAAGTGAATTGTAATCAGAAGTCTTTGGTTTTTGTATTGTGAGAACCTTTTGAATCATTGTACTACTTGATTCAAAAGGTTCTTGATGATTTACTACTAAAACTAAATGAGATTTCTTAACGTATATGAAGTTAGATATAGATGCTATTTTTTTATTTAGATTTGGATTCCTTTTTGTTTGTTACTGTTTTATTTAATTCGATGTAAATGAACCATAACTATGTAAACCTATTCCTAAAAGATTGACGCCAAAATAGCATATCCAAATTAAAAGAAAACCTATCGAAGCCACAATTGCAGAATTTATACCCCTAACATTCCTATTTGTTTTAATATGTAAATAAATTGCGAATATAGTCCAAGTAATAAATGCCCAAGTTTCTTTTGGATCCCAGTTCCAATATGAACCCCATGTCTCATTAGCCCAGACAGCTCCTGAAAGAATACCGACGGTTAAAAAGATAAATCCAAGACTAATAATACGAAAACTCCAATAATCTAATTGTTGAATCAATTGATACCTATAATAATTTCTAGAAAAACTAAAATTAATGTTTTGTTGTAGTAAAATAGAATTTCTTTCATTTATGTAGTAAAGTACATCAAAAGAAAATAATTCATTTAATAAATTTTTTTTTTTTATATTCTTTTTCAAAAAAGTAGGTCCGACTTTGCGAAATGTAATCACTAGAAGAGCTATTGATAATAATGATCCGCATAACAGAGCGCCATAGCCTAATATCATCATACTGACGTGCATCATTAACCACTGGGACTGGAGAGCTGGTACTAATATTGCAGACTGAGGCATTTTGTTTAAAAGACCTGAAGTAGCAAAACCCTGAATAAAAATAGCACTTGGCGCAGTTATTGCGTTTAAGTGATTTTGTTGTTTTTTATTAAAATAGGAAACCATATGAATAATTGAAAAAGCCCACGAAAGAAAAATTAATGATTCATATAAATTACTTAATGGAAAATGTCCTGAATAAATCCAACGAGTGAATAATAATCCTGTTATACCAAAAAACGTAATTATGATTCCTTTATCTGATGAATCAAAAAATCCTATGATTTCATCTAAATTAACTAATAAAGTTAAAAAATAAATTGTCAGTACAATTGAAACGACCGAAAAAGATATATGAGTTAATATATGCTCTAAAATTGAAAAAATCATAAAAAATTTGTTAAAAATTAATAAATTAATACTAGGTTTTACCCGATTTTAGAAAAAAAAAGTCGGGTATTATTTTGATTCTAAAACTTAAAATATCTCTTTTATAAGATCTTATGCCGCTACTCGGACTCGAACCGAGATGCTCTAGCACTGCTTCCTAAGAGCAGCGTGTCTACCAATTTCACCATAGCGGCAACTTGTTCAAAACAATACTAACAAGTTTTTATTCAATCGTCGAGATTCAAATTTAAATAAAGAAGCCAATTGACTCAAATTTCTAATTGATTTAATGAATAAAAACTTTTTTAAATAGGTATTGGGGTTTTAATTCAATTAAGATCTTTTTTTTTTTATCTGAGTTATTTAAAATTATTTCAATTCACTTTTTGTCCTTTATATTTTTTCTAGAATACAATGAAAAATGTAACTAAATTCAAGGAGTTGGAACTTCAACCCAAAGACAAAACTCTAAAAGCTCTTTATCATTTTTTTTTTTTCATTTATATGAGAAAAAAAAAGGATAAATTCAATTTTTCAGTTCCATTAATAAAAAAAATGCTTTTTCGAAAAATTAAAACTTCTTCAAAACCCTTAGAAATTTTAAATAAAAGCAGATTTTCCTAATTGCTCAAGAGAAAAAAAGAATAATTATCAAAATATTTTTTTTTATGCATCTTTTTATTTTTATATTGTACAAACATAAGATTTTTTGATCCCTTAAAGTAATTAATTTGAAGAACCTATTGATTTCGCTTAAAGATCTTTTATTTCCTCTTAATGAGGAAATAAAAGATCTTTATTTAGTATTGCATCAAGGTAGTAATGGGGAAATTAATAATCCCCTTTTTGGAACTAAAAAAAATGTGAACCCTTCTTTTTTATCTATATATTGTCTTTTTTTCTTCTTTTGGTTCCTATTTTGTTTTATATGTATTTGAAAAAATTGGTTTTTAAGTTAGGCTAATTGTAATTATTATAGTGTTTTTTATTTATTTTGTTGTACAAAAAAACTTTTTGAATTACCTGTAGAAAGTGATTTCCCTAACGAAAAAGCTTTCAACGATGTCCAATATCCCTTCCTTTTCCAAATTTTTTTACGAATACGCTTTTTCGAGATAGAAGTACGTTTTTTTGGAACTGCCATTCAAAAATGAAAAAAAAATTTCAGTGGTATAATTGGATGTCAAAGACATTTATTATTCTATTCTTTCGTACTCCATATCGAGTTATTTTTTTCTTTCCAATTTTATTATATATTATTTTCAAAACAAAAAAGACATTCAAAAGTTTAAAACCGAACTTTTTTTTTTTACTTTTTTTTTTAGAAAATTTGGTTATAATTTTTTTTTATTTAACGTTTGAAATCCGTACGAGAGTACTCATTTAACTAATCTATACTGATAGATTATATTATCAAAAAAATTATGAGATTTCTTCACATCATATATAAAAAAAAATATCGATTATAATACTCTTTCTTGCAAATAAAAAAAGATCACTTAGTGTACTGGAAGACAATCACTAAATTCCATAATTCAAATTCATTCCTTAATAATTCTAAATAATCAAACTCAAATAACTTTGTTTTAGGTAAAGTTTTTTTATTATATAATTAATATTAAGTAATATTAAGTATTTTTTGTCGTGTAAATCTTTGTTCTATTCTTAATATATGTATATAAATTATTGTAATACGGAATTATAATTCACTTTTTCTGTATCTGCATCAAATCACAATTTTATTTAGTAGTAATAAAAAAAGACAAATAAATTTTTTGACAGTAACTTAGTAATATTATTTAATCACTTCGAAATTTTTTTATTTGAATATATATTTATTTTCAAAGATTTATGAAGGATTATACTAATTCAAAAAATTTCTATTTAGGTTTGAAATCGCGTGCTTTTTTATTGTCCCTTTTGAAAAAAAAAAATATATATACAAACCAGTGAATAAGAAATAATAAATTTAAGAATAAAATAAAAAGGATTTTTTATTTTATGGAACATACATATGAATATTCATGGATCATCCCTTTCATTCCACTTCCAGTACCTATTTTACTAGGAGTTGGACTTCTACTTTTTCCGACAGCAACAAAAAACCTTCGCCGTATGTGGACTTTTCTTAGT